TATCTTTTTTCCCACCTTCAGAAGAAAAAATTCCCCTATCATTCGATTTTCTGAAAGATAACTATCTTGGTTTCGTATATAAATTTATATAGAATCTTTGAAAAAGACTTTCTTTCCTAAGAAAGAAAAACTTACTATCTTTGGGATCTGATCCTACACCGCTGCTCAAGACTTTAGTGGATCAACTCTATTACATAAGTGGATTCCTATTTTATCTCACATCACGAGATAAGTATATCTACCATCATGACATAAGTACGCAGTTATTATTGTATTGGCCCCAAATTTCGCCAATTGATCTTTACGGTGCTTCCCTTACCAATTAGATTCTTTTTTTATCCATAGAAAAAGTAGCTAGGTATATCTATTTATTTTCTTCATATTTCAACTTTTATGAATATAAAGTTTTTTTCTTTGCTACAGCTGATAAAAATCGTTGTTTTAGACGATGTATATGTAGAAAGCCTTTTTTTGTTTTTCTTTTTTTACTTCTATAGTGAAGATAGTCGCACGTAATGACAGATCACGGCCATATTATTAAAAGCTTGTGGTAAGAATGGATTTCGTTCTAGTGCTCGAAAATAATATTCCAAAGCTTTCGTATGTTCTCCATTACTTGTATGGATAAGACCTATATTATAGAGTATATAACTTCGATCATAAGGATCAATTTCTAGTCGCATAGCTTCATAATAATTCTGTAAAGCTTCTGCATAATTTCCTTCGGATTGAGCTGACATCCGTTACGGTCGCCATTCAATTAAAAGAATCTCCGTTCCAAAACCGTACGTGAGATTTTCACCTCATACGGCTCCTCCCTTATGTGCATAAGGAGAATATACATGAAATCAAAAAGATGAAAATATTCTCATTATGGACTGAGCAGGGCTAGTGTTTTTACAAGAAATCTCTAGCCAACCTTCCTGCAAGAGATCTTTTCTTAATATCAAGGGTGTTGAGACTAGATAACTAGATAGAAATGAGAACTCGAGCAATTTCTTTGTTTTCAACGCCTCCTAATTTCCAGGAATTAGTCACTTCAAACAACCTTCGATGGTTATATTGGTATCCAAAGTACGAACGAGATGGATGTTTGTTGTCCCAACCATTCTTTTAGTCCCGAGCCCAATAAGGAAAGGGGTCATTTCTAACAAGGTTTTCGTGTTGTTGATTCCTAGGTGTAGTGCTTCTTCCCTTATGCTGTCCGTTGGTACTAGTGTAGTGGAGTAGGATTGCCCCATAATACAGAACCTCTAGATATAACCTTTCGCTCAATACTAGAATCTAAGATTGAAACATAGCATCTGAGGTTGCATTAATCGAGGATACACGACAGAAGGAATTGTTCTATTTCCAAACTTCACCTTCAACAAGCGTAGATTTATTTCAAAAATTTTTCCGAATCACATGTCTTTCTCGTAAGACCAAGAGAAAAAAAAGAATCAAATCACACCATCTCTGTAATAGGTAAATGCCTCCTTTTCTCCTGAAGTTGTCGGAATTATTTGCAATAAGATATTGGCTACAATTGAAAAGGTCTTATCAATAAAATTTCCATTTATCCGCGATCTAGGCATAGCTAGCAATCCATTTTATAATTCTTCTCATTCCCTCTCGGGGGAAAATGATCCCACAAAGAAAAGAATTGTACAGTACGAAATAACATAAAAATAGATTGATTTGAAAAAAAAAGATTATGGGCTTTTTATTCCAATTGTTCCTTTTTTATAGGAATCAATAAGAAGAGGTCCAACCCGGTTCGATTTCATCCTAATGTAGTAGTATACCAACGAAGCGAACTATTCCGATTTCGTTGAAGTTACAGATTCAAATAACTCGAGAAATTTGTATTGAATTATGATACAAAGAGGAAAAAATCATTCTATGATGAAAATAGAATAACCACCTCTTTTTTATGTTATGTACATAGCAGGTATACAATCCACTATACAAAATGTTTTATCAATCTAGAATAGAGGGGTGAGGGAAGGGGTTTGTTGTTGAGAATTCTAAAGTCGGAAAGAAATTTGAGAATTTGTAAGGTATGGAATCGTAGTCTATATAGAATTATGATAGAAAGGTATCCATTAACCCTAGTCTAAAAAATCTAGACCTATTAATCAGTTGATTCGTTCTAATTCATTGATTTAATGGATTCGAATCGAATTTCTAGTAGGAGTCGTTTTTGCAAACACAAACCCCCTTTTCATTTTCAAAATTACAAATAAAAAAATTTCGTAAAAAAATAATTGTCTTGAGGTCTCGAAAGATCTTTCTTTACTTTGATGAAAAATTTTCTATTTTTATTTATAATATTTTGTAATATATAGTTCAAATATATAGTTAAAATGGATTGGTCATACTTATCCAATCCAATAATCTAGAATGAAATATGAAGAACTCACTATTCACTTGGTTTTTGATTCATAATCATTATGTAGGAGAGATGGCCGAGCGGTTCAAGGCGTAGCATTGGAACTGCTATGTAGGCTTTTGTTTA